TCTTTTTCAAATTGATTCCACCGTGAAATAAAATATCACAACGTATCTTTCTAGGGAAGTGAATCTTCCCTAGATACGTTTATTCCAGTTAATTCTGAATCTATATTTAATATAATCTACGGATCGTGCTGAATAAATTTTAGCAAAAAAAAAAAGATGAAATCATTCCAATTCCAATGGACGTCAACAAATAAAAAACTTATTGTTAGGTAAATCAATTACGAAATGTTTTTGTATAATGACCAATATCTGTTTTACATCTTCTATACGAAAATGTTCAATTTTCATAAGATCTTCTTGACTCTTATTCAAAAGGTCGAATAATGTATGTATATTGGACCTTTTGAGGCAATTATAGGTCCTCGAAGGCAATTCTAATTGGTCAATAAAAAAACATTTCAATTCGATTTCTTTTTTTTTTCTTAGTTTATCCAATCCATCATGAAAAGTGAAAAAGGGTAAAGTAACCCTATTTTGATTGTCCTCTACATTTTTATCTTGTTCTTCTGCATGTAGAAACGGAATAAATAAATCAATCAAATTACGGGAGGCTTCGTAAAGTGCTTCTTTAGGAGTTAAACTTCCATTCGTCCATATTTCGAGAAAAAGTATCTCTTGTTTTTCATTCCCATTACTATAAGAATGAATACTATGATTTGCATTTCGAACAGGCATGAATACAGCATTTATTGGATAACTTCCTTCTTCAGCGTTATTTGGTGTTTTCATACGATATCCTCGATTACTCTCGATTTGTAATCCAATACAAAAATCAATTGGTTCCGTCAGGCTAGCTATATGCTGTGTAGTATCAACGATTTCCACAGAAGGTGGTGAGATGATGTCTTGAGCAGTTACATATCCAGGACCCTTGACGCAAATAGATGCGTCGCGAGTTCCATACAGATTACTTTTCAATACAATTTCTTTCAAATTCATTAAAATTTCATGTACGGATTCTTCAATACCTTCTATGGTAGAATATTCATGCGGTATCTTTTCAGATTTTGCGCGTGTAATACATGTTCCTTCTATTTCTCCAAGCAAAGCCCTTCGCATCGCAATGCCTATTGTATCAGCTTGACCTTTCATAAGCGGAGACAGAATAAAACGTCCATAATAAAAACGCTTACTGTCTTCTCTTGATTCAACACACTTCCACTGTAGTGTCCGAGTAGATACTGCTACTTCTTCTCGAAACATAGTCATATTATTTGATCCGATCATTTAATCATTTCTTTCTCTTGAAATTCGTTCAATTCTCAATTCTTATTTCTATATACGCCTTTTTTTAGGAGGCCTACACCCATTATGTGGCATAGGGGTTACGTCTCTGACAAAACTTAATAGTATACCACTTCTACGAATGGCTCGTAGTGCTGCATCTCTTCCAAGACCAGGACCCTTTATCATAACTTCTGCTCGTTGCATACCCTGATCTACTACTGTACGAATAGCGTTTGCGGCTGCGGTTTGGGCAGCAAACGGCGTCCCTCTTCTTGTGCCCTTGAAGCCGCAAGTACCGGCGGAGGACCAAGAAACAACCCGACCCCGTATATCTGTGATTGTTACAATGGTATTGTTGAAACTTGCTTGAACATGAATAACCCCTTTTGGTATTCGACGTCCAGTCTTACGTGAACTAATGCGCCCACTCTTACGTGAGCCAATTCTTGTTATGGTTTTTGTCATATTTTATCATCTCCTAAATATGAGTCAGAAATATACGTATATTTTATTTTCATGTCAAAATGGGTCCTTTATTTGTTTGTGTATTGAGTCCTTTGGAGAGTCTCTTTTAATAAAAAATTTATCCCTGTCTCTGTTTATGCCTCGGGTTGAAACAAATTACTATAATTCGTCCCCGCCTGCGGATCAGTCGACATTTTTCACAAATTTTACGAACGGACGCCCTAATTTTCATATTTGTTTCTCCTTAATTTTATTTTAATTTTGAATCTACTCCTTCGAAGAAAAGAAAATAAGTCTCTTGAAATTTTGAACCTCCGATTGTATCCGAACGAGAGGAATGTTGAAAAGTCACTACGAACCCGAAACATACCATTGGAAAGTGATTCAGTAATTAAACCTTCATGAATCCATTTTTGTTCTTTCATTCCAGGTAACCCCTTTAATTATCAACTCATGGAGTAGGAGTGATATTAGACAACCCTTCCTCTTTTTTCAAAAAAAAACTAGGAAGTTTTCCTACGGATGCAATTCGTAGATCATAAAGATCACCATATATATAACAAAATTTCTCCCCCGATTCCTTCTAGTCGAGCCTCTCGGTCTGTCATTATACCTCGAGAAGTCGAAAGAATTACAATACCCATTCCTCCTAAAATCCTAGGAATTCGTTGATGGTTGGAATAGATTCGTAGGCCGGGTCGGCTGATACGTTTTAAAACAGTTCTATATGGCCCTTTTCTATTCCTTCTATGTCGCAGAGTTGAAACCAAGAAATATTTCTTGCTTACTCGATGTTTTCTCACATTTTCGATAAAGCCTTCGCGTAGAAGTATTTTAACAATGTTTTCAGTGATATTTGTAGATGCTATTCGAACCGTTCCTTTTTTATCCATGTCAGCATTTCGTATAGAAGTTATTATTTCGGCAATAGTGTCCCTACCCATGATGAACTATAATTATTGGTGCCTCCGGGTTTTTATATAATCAGCATGCTCTACTCTTTTTTTTTCATGAATTATTAAAGGTATATGCGTGAGAAACAATCTACTAATGCATTCTACTAATTAATGGAATCTAATTCAGTTCAGATATCTTACTATGAACCTCCCTTTTTTTATGTTTTATTATGTTTTCATCTATTAGTATTTATTTAGAATCTATTTATAATACCTCAGGAGCTAATGAGACTATTTTAGTAAAATTCAACTGTCTCAATTCCCGAGCGATCGCACCAAAAACTCGAGTTCCTTTGGGATTTCCTTCTTGATCAATGACAACTGCTGCATTGTCATCATATTGTATTATCATACCATTGTCACGTTTGAGTTCTTTACATGTACGTACAATTACAGCTCTGATCACTTCTGATCTTTGTAGAGGCATATTGGGAACTGCTTCTTTGATTACAGCAACAATAACGTCACCAATATGAGCATATCGGCGATTACTAGCTCCTATGATTCGAATACACATTAATTCTCTAGCCCCGCTGTTGTCCGCTACATTTAAATAGGTCTGAGGTTGAATCATATCATTCTTATTATTTTTCTCTTTTTTCTTTCAATGCTAACTAACTAAAGGGCGAAGAAAAAAAGAAGAAAGATTGTTTGTCCAGAAATAAAAAAACTGCGGTTTTTTCATCACAAGGCCCCTTTCCTTTCGTTCCATATCCCTATCCCGCAATAACGAATTGAGTTCGTATAGGCATTTTGGACGCAGCTATAGAAATAGCTTCTCTGGCTACAATTTCTGATACTCCACCCATTTCATAAAGTATTCGACCCGGTTTAACGACGGATACCCAATATTCGGGAGATCCTTTCCCCGAACCCATACGTGTTTCGGTAGGCCTTACTGTAACAGGTTTGTCTGGAAATATACGTACCCATATTTTTCCACCACGACGCGCATATCGTGCCATGGCTCGTCGCCCCGCTTCTATTTGTCTAGATGTGATCCAAGCGGGTTCAAGTGCCTGAAGGGCGTATCCGCCGAAACAAATTCGATTGCCTCGATAAGATATTCCCTTCATTCTTCCTCTATGTTGTTTACGAAATCTGGTTCTTTTGGGGTTATAGTTGATGGTTGTTTCTCAATGCCATCTCTACTGCAGAACTGGACATGAGAGTTTCTTCTCATCCAGCTCCTCGCGAATGAAACGATTAAATAATATTGTATATATTTTGAATTGAATGAATAATGAATCATGGAATTTTTTGAGATATAATCTGTCACGTACACGTAGGAATAAAATAAAATGATAAATTCCATTTTATAATTAATGAATCTTCATTTATTTTTACCTTTATTTTATTTATTTTTATTGAATTGCCCAAAACTTAGCAATCCAGTAAGGCTTTCGCGGGCGAATATTTGCTCTTTCAACATCCCTTTCATTCGTAGGGGCGTTCCATGACCTATCAGAATAAATGAATTGGTTCTTGGCTCGTTCCGCCATCCCACCCAATGAATCATTAGGATTCGTTTTCAAGGGAATCTTCCTCAGTCACAGGTTCTGTCGTTCCCATCGCTTCTCGATTAATGACTAGGCCCGAACTCTGCAATGGAGCTCCTAATAAAATTTGTTCCTGAATCAATCTTCTCAGTCTTTATTGACTCGGCGCTCTTTATTCTTTTTTATTTTTCGTATAAATTGTATTCATATTCATCGAATCTAATTATTAATTATGGACGAATACATTAATGCTTTATTACATTGCCTTTTATAAGATAGTTCATAGACCATACATATTGGAATCATATATCATTGCTATTCTTTTTCTTTCTTTCTCTCACCCCTCCATTTATCCATATCCCTTTGTTTTTGCTTCACAACCTTATAGATTGATTTTTCTTTTATGTAAAAAAAAATGCTTCAGTTGCTACAACAATATGATCAATACATCATATAGCGACTGGTTCCTTGGATCCAGATAATACGAAGCAATGAGCTGGTTATTAGTTATATAGTTATTAGTTCATACTAGGGGATGGCCCTTTGTTTTTTAATCCTAACCTAACTCTAAATAAAAAACCAACGAGTCACACACTAAGCATAGCAATTATATGGAGATGGAGTCAATCGAATTGTTATTCAACCCTATAGAATTAAGAATTCGAAAAAATTCTCATTTTTTTGATTGAACGGAAAAAAATGAACGAGTTTGTGATTTTTTATTCAATTGCCGGATGGATGGAACAGAAAGACAACGAAAGGCCCATTATTCCTCGTCTGCAAATATCCAAATTTTGATTCCTAATGCCCCATAGATAGTTCGAACTGTATAGGAACAATAATCAATTTTGGC